TCTTTTCTGAGTGAACTAGAAAAAGCATTTTCTAGTTATCTGAATAGTGGGTCTAAGAGTGACAATCGCCACTATGATCATTATATGTATGATACTACGTATAGTTTGAATAATCACATTCATAGTTGCATTGATGGTTATCTTCGTTCTGAAATTAGTATTGATAGGTACATTTCAAGTGGTAGCGACAATCACATTTACAGTTATATTTATAGTTACATTTGTAGTGGTGAAAGTGTAAGTGATAGTGACAGTGGGGGTTCTAGTATAAGAACTAGCGGTAATGGCAGTGATTTCAATATAAGAGGAAGATCTAATGATTTTGATGGAAATAAAAAATACAGACATTTATGGGTTCAATGCGAAAATTGTTATGGATTAAATTATAAGAAATTTTTTAGGTCAAAAATGAATATTTGTGAACAATGTGGATATCATTTGAAAATGAGTAGTTCAGATAGAATCGAACTTTCGGTTGATCCGGGCACTTGGGATCCTATGGACGAAGACATGGTCTCTATTGACCCCATTGAATTTCACTCGGAAGAGGAACCCTATAGAGATCGTATCGATTCGTATCAAAGAAAGACAGGTTTAACTGAGGCTGTTCAAACAGGTATAGGTCAACTAAATGGGATTCCCATAGCAATTGGGGTTATGGATTTTCAGTTCATGGGGGGTAGTATGGGATCCGTAGTAGGCGAGAAAATCACCCGGTTGATCGAATATGCTGCTAATAGATCTCTACCTGTTATTATGGTGTGTGCTTCTGGAGGAGCGCGCATGCAAGAAGGAAGTTTGAGCTTGATGCAAATGGCTAAAATATCTTCCGCTTCATATGATTATCAATTCAATAAAAAGTTATTCTATGTATCAATCCTTACATCTCCTACAACCGGTGGAGTAACAGCCAGTTTTGGTATGTTGGGAGATATCATTATTGCCGAACCCAATGCCTACATTGCATTTGCGGGTAAAAGAGTAATTGAACAAACATTGAATAAGACAGTACCCGACGGTTTACAAGCGGCTGAGTATTCATTCCATAAGGGCTTATTTGATCCAATCGTACCACGTAATCCTTTAAAAGGTGTTCTGAGTGAATTATTTCATCTACACGGTTTTTTTCCCTTGAATCAAAATTCAAGTAGAGCACTAGGCTCAGTTATTTGTAGCGAACTTTAGTTCATCGGAATGAAAGTCAAAATAAGAAGAGTGGAGTTTTCTTTGGTAACATAAGTTCTATAGGAAGTTTCGGATAATTACTTTTTTTATCCAGATTTTTTATCCTACCCCCATTCATGATTAGTAATCAGGAACCCTCTATCAAGAGGAAAAGGGTGAATTCTTCCTTCTGCGGAATGGAATTGGGAAAAAAATCAAAAGAATTTCATGTTCCCTTCTTTCATATTAATATATATAGACCCTATTATTCTATATATCTATATATATATAGAATAATTCAAATCTGAAAGGGAAGTGTTGCATATTTTTATATCTCCCGAGAACCTACACTTTTAGACTATGAATTCCTGTTGGATCGGATCCTAACGAATCCTTAGGAAACTCGTAAGAAACTCTTTATTAGAAGATAAGGGCGCTAGAACAAGAATAATAAAGCGGATTATCATCCATATATTTCTTGTAGAAAGATGAATAGATACACTTATTTAGCTCTACATTCCTTGCACTTATTATAGACTTAATAATACTTATCTTATAATAGATATACTTATCATAACATAAGATATCTTTAAAACAAGTACAAATATTAAATCGAGGCACCCATTCTATGACAGATCTCAATTTACCCTCTATTTTAGTGCCTTTAGTGGGCTTAGTGTTTCCAGCAATTGCAATGGCTTCGTTATCTCTTCATGTTCAAAAAAACAAGATTGTCTAGATCTGATAGGACAAAATTTCATCAATTTATTTCAAAACTTGGACTTGTATCATAATACAGATATCTATTTAGTGGAATATGATACGACATGTGGCTCCCTCCGGGCACAAATATAAAAGTGGTTGGTTATGCCTGCGGATACATGATATATGGATAAATGCATGTATATGTGGGGATAGCTGTTTAAAAATGGATCAGCGGATATCTGAAATAGAAAGTCAACATATCTATATTATGTAGATATACATAGTGGTATCATATGAAGGGGATGTTATTATTTTATATCTAACCAATTCGATGAATTACTCCTAATAGTTCACATCATAATAGTGCTAGTTGATGAGAGTTACTTCGGGAGCAAAACAAAAAAAGTAAAATCAAATTCATTTGGCTTATTCTCTCAATTCCAATAGGATGCAACTGGATCTAGTATGAACTATCGATCAGAACGTATATGGATAGAACTTATAACGGGGTCTCGAAAAACAAGTAATTTCTGCTGGGCCTGTATCCTTTTTTTAGGCTCACTAGGATTCCTATTGGTTGGAACTTCCAGTTATCTTGGTAGGAATCTGATATCCTTATTTCCGTCTCAGCAAATCATTTTTTTTCCCCAAGGAATCGTGATGTCTTTCTATGGGATCGCAGGTCTGTTCATTAGTTCCTATTTGTGGTGCACAATTTCGTGGAATGTAGGTAGTGGTTATGATCGATTCGATAGAAAAGAGGGAATAGTGTGTATTTTTCGTTGGGGATTTCCTGGAATAAATCGTCGCATCTTCCTTCGATTCCTTATGAGAGATATCCAATCGATCAGAGTGGAAGTTAAAGAGGGTCTTTATCCTCGACGTGTCCTTTATATGGAAATCAGAGGTCAGAGCACCATTCCCTTGACTCGTACTGATGAAAATTTGACTCCACGAGAAATTGAACAAAAAGCTGCTGAATTGGCCTATTTCTTGCGCGTGCCAATTGAAGTATTTTGAAATGAACTGAAGAGAATGAATGCTTTCTCAGCATGAGGGAAGGAACCCAGGAATAATGGAGGGGAATTCTTTCGTCTCGAAACCAAAATAATATTCATTATTTCAAGTGGTTCTTTTTGGCATTCATCGAAAGAACAAATGAAAATAGAATTGGTTCGAATTTGACCAACGGATTCTATATTCTTTACTAGATCCAAGGACTAAACAATTCAAAAAAAAAAAGGAATAGATCCATAGGTTCCATACCTTGTTATAGAACTCATGCTTCATAGAAATATCGGACCGGATAGAGTCGGCGAATGAAGCGGGTTCATTAACAATTCACAGATGAAAAGTGTCAAAAAAGAAAGCATTGACTCTCCTCCCGTATCTTGCATCTATAGTCTTTTTGCCCTGGTGGATCTCTCTCTCATTTAATAAAATCCTGGAACCTTGGGTTACTAATTGGTGGAATACCGGACAATCCGAAACTTTTTTGAATGATATTCAAGAAAAGAACGTTCTAGAAAGATTCATAGAATTAGAACAACTATTCCTGTTGGATGAAATGATAAAAGAGTACCCGGAGACACAGATACAAAAGCTTCGTATAGGAATCCACAAAGAGACGATACAATTGGTCAAAATGCACAATGAAGATCATATCCATATCATTTTGCATTTCTCGACAAATATAATCTGTTTTGCTATTCTAAGTGGTTATTCTATTCTGGGTAATGAAGAACTTGTCATTCTGAATTCTTGGGTTCAGGAATTCCTCTATAACTTAAGCGACACAATAAAGGCCTTTTCTATTCTTTTATTAACGGATTTGTGTATCGGATTCCACTCACCCCGCGGTTGGGAACTAATGATTGGTTCGTTCTACAAAGATTTTGGATTTGCTCATAACGATCAAATTATATCTGGTCTTGTTTCCACTTTTCCAGTCATTCTAGATACAATTTTGAAATATTGGATCTTCCATTTTTTAAATCGTGTATCTCCTTCACTTGTAGTGATTTATCATTCAATGAATGAATGAATAACTCATTTGATCTGCCGATATCAATCAAATCATGATGTGACTTCGTACATAAACAAACCGTTTTGAGGCTTACTCACTCTTTATATTTCTACCCGCCCAGGGAATTCCTCCTATACTTCAGTACAATTATTCCAGTACAATGGCAGAATCGTGGATAGGGAACTATACTAGCTACCTACCTAATTTATTGTAGAAATTTCCGAGATCAATGATTGGACCATGCAAAATAGAAATACCTTTTCCTGGGTAAAGGAAGAGATGACTCGATTCATTTCCGTATTGATTATGATATATGTAATAACTCGGACATCTATTTCAAATGCATATCCCATTTTTGCGCAGCAGGGTTATGAAAATCCACGAGAAGCAACTGGGCGTATTGTATGTGCCAATTGCCATTTAGCTAATAAGCCCGTGGATATTGAGGTTCCACAAGCTGTGCTTCCTGATACTGTATTTGAAGCAGTTGTTAAAATCCCTTATGATATGCAATTGAAACAAGTTCTTGCTAATGGTAAAAAGGGGGCTTTGAATGTGGGGGCTGTCCTTATTTTACCCGAGGGATTCGAATTAGCCCCCCCCGATCGTATTTCTCCCGAGCTGAAAGAAAAGATGGGCAATCTGTCTTTTCAGAGCTATCGCCCCACCAAAAGAAATATTCTTGTGGTGGGTCCTGTTCCTGGACAGAAATATAGTGAAATTGTCTTTCCCATTCTTTCTCCGGACCCTTCTACTAAGAAAGACGTTCACTTCTTAAAATATCCCATATATGTAGGCGGGAACAGAGGAAGGGGTCAGATTTATCCTGATGGGAGCAAGAGTAACAATACAGTCTATAATGCTACAGCAAGAGGTATAGTAAGCAGAATAGTACGTAAAGAAAAGGGGGGATATGAAATAACCATAGCCGATGCATCGGATGGACACCAAGTGGTTGATATTATACCTCCGGGACCAGAACTTCTTGTTTCAGAGGGTGAATCCATTAAGCTTGATCAGCCATTAACGAGTAATCCCAATGTGGGTGGATTTGGTCAGGGAGATGCAGAAATAGTACTTCAAGATCCATTACGTGTCCAAGGTT